ACGTTATAAGGAAAGGAAGACAAACTCATATTTAGTGAAAAATCAAAGAAAATCCTTTTAGTTAGAAAGAACTTGCTATGAAAAAAGAAAAAGTATTGGAATCTACACATTGATTTTTTTTGAACCGTATGCGTCAAAAGGCGCCTGTACGGTTTCGAGGGGATACAATTTGACCCTAATCAACCGACTTTATCGAGAAAGATTACTTTTTTTAGGTCAAGAGGTTGATAGTGAGATCTCAAATCAACTTATTGGTCTTATGATATATCTCAGTATCGAGGATGATACCAAAGATCTGTATTTGTTTATAAACTCTCCTGGCGGATGGGTAATACCGGGGGTCGCTCTTTATGATACTATGCAATTTGTGCAACCAGATGTACATACAATATGCATGGGATCAGCCGCTTCAATGGGATCTTTTATCCTGGTAGGAGGAGAAATTACCAAACGTCTAGCATTCCCTCACGCTTGGCGCCAATGAGGCTTTTATTTGAGAGAAAAAAGAAGACTATGCCTTCGCCATATGAAATATGAATATTAAGTAATAATAGCATGGCACTTTGAATTCGATATAAGAAATTCTGTTTTCAAAACATTAGATTATGTATCGAGAGAGTAATATGAGAAAAAGGTATTTCCTATTTTATTATCGGAAGTCCAGTTCAGCGTCACAAACTTTTTTTCACACCAGAGGTCTCTTAACAATATTTATAGTATAGAGCGAAAAAAAAAAAAAATTCTTTTTTCATTAGTTTATTTGATCAAAAAAGCAACTTTGGGATTGCTGAATGACAGACAAATCACAGACAAAAAAATATAATAAATATATAAAGCAACGGAGCCATCATAGTATTTTTGAATTCCTCCGAAAGGAAGGGTGGTAAGTTGATCATTTACCGATCGGGGTCTAATCGATCCTATTTTTTGAAGGTAAGGTCAATTTTATTGTAGAGCCGTATGCAATGCATAATGCCCGTACGGTTGTTCGATTCTATCTTTTTTCTTGTTATTCTTTTATCTTTCTTTTATCTTCCCCTCATCGTGCGAAATAGAGAAACTTTTTATTATCTTATATCATCAGGGTAATGATCCATCAACCTGCTGGTTCTTTTTCTGAAGTAGCAACGGGAGAATTCATCCTGGAAGTGGGAGAACTGCTGAAACTACGTGAAACCCTGACAAGGGTTTATGTACAAAGAACGGGCAAACCTTTATGGGTTGTATCCGAAGACATGGAAAGAGATGTTTTTATGTCAGCAACAGAAGCCCAAGCTTATGGAATTGTTGATCTTGTAGCGGTTGAATGAGAATAGCCTTTATTTCAATTTCACGTCAAGTCGTGATTTAAAATTCACCCTGCCGAGTTTAATATTCTATGATTTTTATTTACTATTGTAATTGTAATTCATAATCATCCGGTTAGGATCGATCTAAACCAGTCCATTATGTATATGATTCAACATGCCAACGATTAAACAACTTATTAGAAATACAAGACAGCCAATTAGAAATGTCACAAAATCCCCCGCGCTTCGGGGATGCCCTCAGCGTCGAGGAACATGTACTAGGGTGTATGTGCGACTCGTTCAGATCATGAACTAGAACAAAGGAAAGAGGACAATGTTCAAATATCAATGATCAAATAGGATAGAACGGAAAAACGAACTACATTTACTATCTAAAAATAAGAAAATGGATCATATCCCTTTATTGTGTATGAAATTTATGGTTTCTATTGGTGTAAAACCACTCACCTCAATTCAAGATGAGAAGCAATTCTCCATTGGTAGCAAATGGTTATCCATTAAGCGGAGGAAATCTTAGTTAACCTAGACGCCTCTTGCAAGAACGGACTAACAGGGTCAGCTACCCAGCCAACTTTCATAATTAAATACCGTTACTGTATAGGTAGAGCTCGTTGTGAAAGACCTATTACTGGATAATTCATGGGTAGAGCCGAAGAATGTGAACTATACAAGTTAGCAATAACATTGATTAAATGAAGTAAAGGCTCCGGTGTATAGAGAAGACCTCACCGTTTAAGAAGTAACCATAGAAACGATGGAATCCACTATTTCTTTATCATTGCTATTTTTTAAGTACAATTTCGTATTTCGAGGTGAAATGCCTAGAAAAAATAAAAAATCGTGGTTGGGAAGGTTATAGTAGCCAAAGCCATTGGAATTTTTAGTTTATACATTGGAAAAATCCGTTTTGTTATTAATATACTAGGAAAGGGGCAAAAGAATAACTGAAAGAAAGGAAATCTATTAGTTATTCGTTAAAGTTTCATTTATTCAATGACCAGAATTAGACGGGGATATATCGCTCGGAGACGTAGAACAAAAATTCGTTTATTTGCATCAAGCTTTCGGGGGGCTCATTCAAGACTTACTCGAACTATTACTCAACAAAAAATAAGAGCTTTGGTTTCGGCTCATCGGGATAGGGATCGGCAAAAAATAAATTTTCGTCGTTTGTGGATCGCTCGAATAAA